AACCGTCTTTTTTGTGGATCCATCTCACATCAATAACTCGGCCCCTACCACCTATAGGTAGTTTTAGACAAGTTTCCTTTGAAGTGGATACCTGAATCCCAAGTATAGCTCGTAATAATCTATCTTCCGGGGCATATGAGGATTCTTTCGCCATTTGAGGCGTTAATTTACCCACTAAAATATCGCCCGTTTCTACCCAAGATCCCAGAATCACAATTCCATTTTTGTCTAAATTTCGGAGTAAATGGGCTTCTAGATGTGGAATTTTATTAGTGATTCTTTCAGGACCATGGCTTGTCACATGAGTCTGGATTTCATATTTCCGTATATGAAAAGAAGTATAAATATCTTCATAGACCAGACGCTCACTAATGAGTACAGCATCTTCAGAATTGTAACCTTCCCATGGCATATAAGCTACTAATACGTTTTTTCCCAAAGCGAGTTCACCACCAACTGTAGCAGCACCATCCGCTAAAATTTGTCCCTTTTTTACGCATTTACCTTTTTGAACCTGGGATTTTTGATGCATGCAAGTATTTTTGTTGGAACGTTGATATATAATTAATGGAATGCTTATAGCATTCCCATTTCCAAATAAAACGATCTTGTCAGTATCGTTATAAACTATCTTTCCCTCGTGTTCGGCTATAGCGGGAACTCCTGAATCTAAGGCCACTTGGCGTTCCAATCCAGTTCCAACAATGCACTTTTCGGACCGAGAAAGAGGAACTGCTTGACGTTGCATATTAGAACTCATTAAAGCTCGATTCGCATCATTATGCTCAATAAAAGGAATGAGGGAAGCTCCAATAGAAAAATATTGAAAGGGAAAAATACTTCGAAGATGAACCTGTTCCCATGCAATAGTCAGAAATTCTTGACGGTATCGAGCTGGAACAATCTGCTCCTCCTGAATACCTCGATTCAGTGCTAAAAAATTTCCCGTCGCTACCATATAGTATTCATCTCTACTTGGTGATAAATAAAGCATTCGTATTCTTTTTGATCTCTCTGAAATTTCATAAAATGGACTTTCTATAGACCCCCAACGACCAATCCTTGCGTGAATTGCCAAGGATCCAATAAGTCCGACATTAATTCCTTCAGAGGTGTCAATTGGACAAATGCGTCCATAGTGACTAGGATGGATATCCCGTACCCGAAAACTAGCAGTTCGCCCCGTCAATCCTCCAGGACCCAAATAACTCCATTTTCTCCCATGAACTATTTGGGTCAATGGATTGGTTCGATCTAAAACTTGAGATAATGGGTGTAATCCAAAAAAAGATTCATAAGTGGTTGTTAATGGAGTTGAAGTCACTAAATTCTGAGGAGTCGGTATCCATTTATATCTAATTGCTCCAGATATAGTTCCTGTAATTATATTTTCTAAACGAACGAGAGCCAACCCAAATTGATCTTGTAAGAGATCTGCTACGGAACGAATACGTTTATTTTTCAAATGATTCATATCGTCAAGTGTACCCATTCCAAATTTCATTCCAATCAAATGATCCGCAGCTGTCAATATATCTCGCGGTAACAAAAATGGATTGTTCTCAGGTATATCAATATTCAGCCTTCGGTTCATATTTCTCCGACCAATCCCCCCTAATTCACATCTTTGTTGAAAAAATTTTTTTTGTAATTCCGTACATAAAGATTCAGGAAATATGGGATCTCCGCCTACACAAGCAAATTGTCGATAAAACTCCAAAATGGCATTTTCTTTTGACCCTATTTTTTTTTCCTCCTTTTCATTGAGGAAAGACAAGAAAATTTCAGGGTAGCAAACGTTCTCAAGAATTTCGCTTAAATTCGAACCCATAGCTGATGATAGAACTAGAATAGATATTTTCTGTTTCCTACTTACACGAGCCCATATCCTTGCTTTTCTATCCATTTCTAACTCTAATCTTCCTCCCCAATCTGATATTATTGTGCCAGTATAGACTGAAATTCCGTTATGGTCCAATTCTGAACGATAATAGATACCAGGGCTTTGCAATATTTGATTGATTATAATTCTGTATATTCCATTTACTATAAAAGTTCCCAGGGAATTCATTAGAGGAATGTTTCCAATAAAAATAATTTGTTCTTGGATATCCCTACAGTTTTTCCAAATTAATCCCGCGGATATATAGAATTCAGAGGAATATGTAAGTGATTCATATACTGCATCTTTTTCTTTTATCGAGGGTTCTACCAATTGATATGTTTCCACAAATAACTGAAATTCAATTTCTTGCTCCGTATCTTCAATTTTTGGAAACTTCAAAAGTTCTTCTGTTAAGCCCCGATCAATGAATCTACAAAATCCTTCAAATTGTATTTGATTCAATCCGGGTAGTGTAGACATTCCTTCATTCCCAACCCCAAGCATTTTGAATTTCCCCTTTTATTTTTTAGAAAATATCCCACGATTTGCTGTCATTCTTCATCGAATCACATGAATAGATTTAGCAATAATGGAATTTCTGTTCTTTTTACTTTACTGAATCACATGAAATTTTACCTAACTACGTCTATGAAATCTATACCTATTATGATTATGAAAAGAGGAAATTGAATACTCAAATTGGAATTTGCAACAAAACAAACAAATAGAATCTAAGTTGTAATATAAACGGAAACAAATTGATAAATTGCACCTAGACTTCGGGGTTTTTTTAAGAATCTCAAAAAAAAGAATTCTATTTATACTATTAGTAGTATAGTATGATATTACATATTCCAATTCGATTGATACTCAAAAATGAATTAAGTATTTGCTCAGCTCCATGAGACTAAACATATAAAAAATAAAATAATCAGAAAAAATATACAATTTCTTTTGTTCGCCCTTTACCATTTCAAGTGTTCAAAAAAGAATGAGAATTCGCATTTTTTGTAGAATTTGATAATATGATCGCAGTGCATAAAAAGACTTGGATTTATTAAACATGCATAAATCTAACTTCAGCTATAGCTATCTATATATGTCTCTTATTTTTACTTTATTGCAGTCCTTTTTGTTCGCGACAGCACGTGTCGTGTTAATTTGTTTTTTCTATTCATTCATCAATCTATTTAATGAAAAATTGCCAAAAAAATGAAAGCACGAGAATTTTTTGAAAATTCCCTATAATATAGGTATTATAGTATAGTATTATATACGAATAAGATACCCGATTAGATAATATCTGTGTAACAATGAAAATTTATATTCTGGGTTGACATATATTAACAGTTGCTGTTATAATTGAAATAGAGAAGGATTATTAAAAAAAAGAAAGAATAATAATATTGATTGGTTATGTATCAATTTCTATTTTTTTCTCATTAAGTAAAGATAAAGAATAGATTCAAATTCAAGAATGATTCAGGAATTTGTAGTTAACGGTTGCTATTTGTCCCGAAATTTTTACTTTTTTTTGCGACTGAAAGGTATGCGTTTGTTTTTTTTTTCAATAGAATAAAGGGGATTAAAGAAAACGGAATTTAAGATACAAATCTAAAAAAGAAGTTTAGAACCCCCTTTTTGGTTTTTTGAGAGGAGAGGTATTCTGATATATTTTTTTGTATCATTTTGGCGGCATGGCCGAGTGGTAAGGCGGGGGACTGCAAATCCTTTTACCCCAGTTCAAATCCGGGTGTCGCCTGATCGACAATAGAATAAAAATAGTTTATTCCGTTTTGTTGATACAGAAAACTTTGTATTTTTTTCCAGCGGAAGCAAGTTTAGGGAAAGGGCTCTTGAGACTTCTTTGATTCAAAATTATAAGCACCGGGAGGTTTGTTCTCTCCTCTCAAATGCTATCCATTTTTTCGTCTCGGATTCAATGAAAAATTCATTAGAGTAGTGAAAAGGAATAGATCAATCTTGAAATGATAGTCCTTTCACTTCACTACTACTGTAGTGTACCTCTACTGAATTGGGTCTTGAATTACATTGGATAGGTCGGACGGGGAGTATAATTCCATTTTTAGTTGGGGAGGGGGTTGAAGAAAAACCTTGTATACAAACTTATGTAAAGTATATGAACGCTTCTGCATTTATTCCATATTTGTTAGATTAATGAAATTGAATATGGAATTAGATTCTTTTTATTATTATGATTTCATTTTTATTTAATCCAATTCAAAAATAATTTCTATTCTATTTGCATTCTAAGAAAAATAAAATTCTTTCTTTTTGGTAATCTCGAGTAAAAGAATTTCCGAGGCTGTTTTCCAATTGTTTTAGAGAACGAATCGGGATACAATAAGGAAGGATTAGATCCAATGGAAATAAGAGATGCAAATAAGAGAAGAGTATGCAAAGGAATCTATCTTGATTCTATATTTTTTACTTTTGACTTAATGAAATGGGGGCAAAATAAAACACAGGTCTTTTTATTCCTACCTATTTAGTATGATTCATTCCCTTACAACTTCCAAGGATATTTTTTATTTATACTTAACATTTTTCAATTCTACTAGAAATCAGATAAGAACTTGTTAGATGTTCTAATTGGATGTTTCGTGAATGGTCTTATGACAGAATCTTTTTTTGACTCTGTACCAGCGATTCCACTATTATTATAAGTATTATAAGATTTTATATATAATTTTTAGTGAAAAATAAAAACAAAAATAATACAAGAAAAATGAGTTAGTAAAGAATAATAAACTAATTTCTTCATATTGATAGGAGACAAAATTTACATGGATATAGTAAGTCTTGCTTGGGCTGCTTTAATGGTCGTTTTTACATTTTCCCTTTCCCTTGTAGTATGGGGAAGAAGTGGACTCTAAGGGTACTACTAATTGAGTTAAGGGATCAAACTGTCTCCATTGTTTTCTAGCTGGGTTCTTCCAATTTTTAACTATGTGAATTTTGTTATTTTATTAATACTAATTCTATCTGCATTTTGAACTTCTATTGCATTCCAGTGGTGTAATGGATTCTATGTATAATATAGAAAATATAAGTATAATATAGAAAATATAAATATAAATACTCCTTAAATCAAACAAATACAAATATTTGAATTGTTCCCATCTTCCTGTCCCGGGAATACAGGTAATTGAAAACAGATTACTATTCCAAACCTAATTCTTTTTAAGATTTCTATTTCGATGAACTGGTTACCACCAATCTTTTCTAAATATGAAAAAGTTTTTCATAGAATCCCCGGATCATCTGTCAATTATTTAATCAATTTAATCAATTCATTTTTTGTTTTGGAATACTAAAAAGATTTTTTTTTTTTTATTAAATTAATATTAATAAGTAAAACATTCTATTTTTACCCTACCATAAACCATAATAGATAGTAGATAGTATAGTAGAAAGAAATAGATTTGATTTCTTTCTACTATACTATCTGGATTTCCTAGAATTCTGCTGATTGTAGTCTGATCATTTTATTTAAAACAAAGACCCAAAATGGAAATCCTTTTTTTCATTTTTTATCGTTGCATTGATAAGAAATCAGAAGTCGTGTTTAAGTAAAATTAGTTACTTTGACTTACCGTTTTTACATAAATTATAAGTAAAAAGGCAGTAGGAACTAGAATGAAGAGTGCAGTAGCTATAAATGCGAGAATATTTACTTCCATAATCTCTATGTTTTCTTTCTCTTTAATTTCTAATAAATACTTCGGGATTTAATCCCATAGAAATGATAAATCTTTCGTCACGAAATTCAATGGTATATATAAATTTTATCTGGATGATATCAAATCGGATCAATATCACGAATAACAATATCTGATCTATCAAATCAATTCAGCGTCGAGAATAAAATAGTATAACATAGGAAGATCTTTTATCCATACCAAATAAAAAAAGAACTTTCTGATGCAATCCAAAATTCCTTTTTCTTTCTTCGTCCGAACCTTTCCCTTAAACTAAAAAAGAAACTAAAAAGGTATCCCTGTTAGAAATGATATTTTTTTGTTATTTTTATTCCCTTTCACACACGAAATCAATTGATATTTTTTGGATTGGATTTGTATCCGTCGGGACTGACGGGGCTCGAACCCGCAACTTCCGCCTTGACAGGGCGGTGCTCTGACCAATTGAACTACAATCCCAGGGAAAAAATCGTATACGATACATATTCTTACAATTTGATTCAAACCCTTTCTTTTTCTATTTGAGATTCGAACCCTTGTACTGTAACTGAAAGAGCCGGACTTATATGTATATATTGATATTTTTATGGGTCTGGACTTTAGCGAGATCGACACGGATTACTCGTAATCCGTTCGTTATTGCCAACTTGATTGAAAAATAAATGAATCAAGGAAACAAAAAAGACTCTTTTTTTTACTTTAATCCTTTCCTTAGACTTTATACTTACAGATCCCGATCGGAATTTTGCAAAATCCGAGGAAAAATAGGTAATATGGAAAAAATAAATAACACTCGAGATTATATTCTTCTGTATCCGAGCCCATTGGTGATTTTCACAGAACACCAAATGGGTTATATCATTTCATGGTGGATCAGCAATTTTTTGGGCCGAGCTGGATTTGAACCAGCGTAGACATATTGCCAACGAATTTACAGTCCGTCCCCATTAACCACTCGGGCATCGACCCAGGAAGAATCCATTTTAGTCTTTATTGATAATCCCTGATCAATTTCATTTCGTAGTACCCTACCCCCAGGGGAAGTCGAATCCCCGTTGCCTCCTTGAAAGAGAGATGTCCTAAACCACTAGACGATGGGGGCATACTTGCCCGACCGCCATTCTACTATGTTCATAGTATGAACAGTTTTTTGAAATTGTCAATATAATGGAATGATATGATTCGATCAGAAGGATCTTCCCATCTTTCAGAATCCCTTACAATACAATTTTTTGATTCATCATTTAAATTTCGAAATAGTTCATTCCAATCACCAATCTAGAATTAAAAAAAAATCGAAAATAAAAGAAAGTGAGTAATGCGAAAGAAAACAAAACAAACAGAGAATCCTTTTTTGGAATGATTGATTTGCTGGAACAGGCGCGGCATTAAGACCTCATTTCTTTTACTTTCATTCAGTGGTAAGAAGATTGAATTAGGTATATTTCTATCTTACACTAAGCCGGGAAATAAAAAAACGAGATTTCATTTGGAAATTGCGTAAAAGGAGATGAAGATGAATAAAAATTGGGTTGAGCGACAGGACAAATTGAATCCATTTATCAAACGGTGAAATATTTGAATTAGTTGGTACACGTATTAATGAAATGAATTTCGTGTTATGATGAAGACGACTTCAATTCGAATCGGTTCATTCCATTGTTATTTATGAAATCCAATATCAATAAATGATTTTTTTAACTAGACTCACCAAGTAAATAGAATTTATTGTTCGTTAATGAGTTGCTATGTACAAAAAATAGATCTATGTATATATATAAATGAATTTATATATAATATATATATAATATATATAATATATTATAATAATATAAATATATAATTAAGTAGATGCAGTAACAAATAGATGTACTAAACTCATATTCATATCGGCTAGTTCCTTATTCGCCAATTGACTCAAACGGCGCCCCTTTAACTCAGTGGTAGAGTAACGCCATGGTAAGGCGTAAGTCATCGGTTCAAATCCGCTAAGGGGCTTTTTTTTTGTCATAAAATGACAACGGTAGTATTCCTAATTTCAAGTAAGAATAGATATATTCTTGATATTTGTAAGAAGTTTATGTTTGTAATAAAATAAAAAAAACTAAGGAATAGTTGAATTTCATTAAAAAATAGAATTTTAAATCGAAAGAAATTCGATTAAGTTATTGTTATCATTTGAATTCATTCGAATAGAGTAAACCCATTCTAGGTAGAAAGTGAAATAGTATTCTTTATCTATATATATATATTTCTTTTTTTAGTTGTCAGATATTCCTTTTTTCTATTATTCCAATCAAAAACTGGCAAAGATTCTAAAAAAAAGTAAGTGGACCTAACCTATTGAATCATAACTATATCCACTATTCTGATATTCAAATTGGATAGAAATGAAATTCGAACAGTGGATCTTTTTTTGTTGTTAATCTTTGGTTGGGACTCCGCAAGAATCTGTCGAGATTTCGGATTAAATCTAAATCTTATTGTTCCTAGGAATAAATTGCTACTCCTCTCCTCCACGCGGAAGAACTTATTCTATTCTAAGTTCCAATATACAAGTCATTTGACTTTAAAATATCTTTTTTCCGAATACAAGAAAAGATCCAATTTCATTTCTATTAGTTCTTTAAGATATGATATATCTATCAAAATAATAGAAAAATCCATCAAATTATGACTTCCAGTATCAACTATTTGATTTTGATATCTATGCATACGAGATTTTTAATGCAATTAATGGGCGAAACTTTCACTTAGAATCTTTATTATTAACAAAATTCCATACAATATTAAAAAATCTGACAGATAGATAAAAAAAAATAAGAAGACAATAAAAGAAATAAATGGAAAATAAAAAGTAAAAATCGGATCCTCTAGTAGTTTCCTAGACATACAAATTCGAAGAATATAGAAAACTATTTTTTTTATAAATACTATACTATATATTTTAAAAAAAGAGAGTAGTATGTCTGGGGATCTTCTGGTAACGAGAGTGATAAAAGTCATCATTTGTTTCTGGAATAGTTCTTTAAAAAATGGATTTATCGGATTTACGAGTCATAAGACAATTCCCGAGTCATGACTTAGGGAATTTTTTAGAATAGAAGGGAATAACCTAATTAATTTAATGGATTTGACCTAGATTAGATATCAATCGACAAAAAAGGATTTTTCTATTCGAAACCCAGTAGAAAAGAAGGGACAGTCTACGAGAAATCATATCATATATAAAATGAAAAAAGCCTCGAAGGTTCCATCCCTGAAAATGCTAGGAGGTGCTCGGAAATGGTTGAAGTAGTTGAATAGGAGGATGACTATGACTATAGCTCTTGGTAAATTTACCAAAGATCAAAATGATTTATTTGATATTGTGGATGACTGGTTACGGAGGGACCGTTTTGTTTTTGTGGGTTGGTCCGGTCTATTGCTCTTTCCTTGCGCCTATTTTGCCGTGGGGGGTTGGTTCACAGGTACAACTTTTGTAACTTCATGGTATACTCATGGATTGGCAAGTTCCTATTTGGAAGGTTGTAACTTCTTAACTGCGGCAGTCTCTACTCCTGCTAATAGTTTAGCACACTCTTTGTTGTTACTGTGGGGTCCCGAAGCACAGGGAGATTTTACCCGTTGGTGTCAATTAGGTGGTCTGTGGACTTTTGTTGCTCTTCACGGTGCTTTCGGATTAATAGGTTTTATGTTACGTCAATTTGAACTTGCTCGATCTGTTCAATTGCGGCCTTATAATGCAATCGCATTCTCCGGTCCAATTGCTGTTTTTGTTTCTGTATTCCTGATTTATCCACTGGGTCAGTCTGGTTGGTTCTTTGCGCCTAGTTTTGGTGTAGCAGCTATATTTCGATTCATTCTCTTTTTCCAGGGGTTTCATAATTGGACATTAAACCCATTTCATATGATGGGAGTTGCTGGTGTATTGGGCGCTGCCCTATTATGCGCTATTCATGGCGCTACCGTAGAAAATACCTTATTTGAAGATGGTGATGGTGCAAATACATTCCGTGCTTTTAACCCAACCCAAGCGGAAGAAACTTATTCAATGGTCACCGCTAACCGCTTTTGGTCCCAAATCTTTGGGGTTGCTTTTTCCAATAAACGTTGGTTACATTTCTTTATGTTATTTGTCCCAGTAACTGGTTTATGGATGAGTGCTCTTGGAGTAGTCGGTCTGGCCCTGAACCTACGTGCCTATGACTTCGTTTCTCAAGAAATCCGCGCAGCGGAAGATCCTGAATTTGAGACTTTCTACACCAAAAATATTCTCTTAAACGAAGGTATTCGTGCGTGGATGGCGGCTCAAGATCAGCCTCATGAAAACCTTATATTCCCTGAGGAGGTTCTACCACGTGGAAACGCTCTTTAACGGAACTTTAGCCTT